GCAGCTACAAAATGGGAATTTGATGAAATATAGAATAAAGATATACAAACAAGAACTAATCCCAATGAAAATGCAGAATAAATGGGATTGGTAAGTAATACCACTCCCAGACCTCCTAATATAAGACCCAATCCCAGAAAAACTAAAAGAAAATCATGTATTGGTCCAGGTAAATCCATTATATATGTAAAATAATAAATAAATCGAAAATCTTTCATGACCTTATTGACCTGACCAGGAAAATGACCCTATTTTTTGATAATACGTTTTTATGAATTTCATTCTAAATGTTAATAAATTATAATGGGTGTGAATTAATGTGGATCCAATAATTGGATCAATCTTATTCTTTAATCAAAAATGCTAAATGGGAGTTTTAACAAGCTATATCTGTCAAAATAATTACGAACATATAACTCGATTTTTAATCCAAATGAAGCCCGGTTTCTCGCCAATCAATCAATAGTCGGTATTTTTATTGTATATGTATAATTAATTATTGGCCAAGGAAAAAGAAAACTCATTTTTTGATAAAAAAAAATGGAACCTTAGTAATTTTGAATTGTTCTTGAAGCAGGAGGTTTATGCATTTTTTATTTGAGGCGAATTCAAAACTGTTCGGATTGTGTAATCGTCAATTACTGGCATTGGTAAACGACCCAAAGCTATTTGATTATAATTCAATTCGTGACGATCATAAGTGGAAAGCTCATATTCTTCGGTCATTGATAAACAATTTGTTGGGCAATACTCAACACAATTACCACAAAAGATACAGATTCCGAAATCGATACTGTAATTAAGCAATTGTTTCTTTCGAATATCCGTTTGCAATTTCCAATCCACAACAGGTAAATTTATAGGACATACACGAACACATACTTCACAAGCAATGCATTTATCAAATTCAAAGTGAATTCGACCGCGGAAACGCTCTGATGTGATCAATTTTTCATAAGGATATTGAATAGTTACAGGTAAACGATTTGTGTGGGATAAAGTAATCATGAAACTTTGACCAATGTACCTTGCAGCTCGTACTGTTTGTTGACCATAATTCATGAACCCGGTTACCATAGGGAACATATCGTGAATATCTATGAGTAATTTTTTTCTTTCTCTTGTTTGATACAAGTCGTGCATAAAAAATAGTTTATTTACAGGGAAAGGAGTTGGGAAGAAGTTGTTAATAATAGATTACCTAGAGAAATAGGTAAAAGGAATTTCCATCCAAGATTTAATAATTGGTCCATTCTTAGCCTAGGTAAAGTCCATCTTGGTGTTATAGGAATGAACAAAAACAAATATGTTTTCACTAATGTAATAAAAAGACCGAGTATTGTTCCAAAAACCCCACTCTCTTTATTTATTTCAAAAAGTTGAGGAATAAATATGTAAGGAAGAGATAGATTCCACCCACCCAAATAAAGAACTGTTACAAAGAATGAAGAAACTAGGAGATTAAAATAGGAAGCAACATAAAATAAACCAAACTTTATACCTGAATATTCGGTTTGATAACCTGCTACTAACTCTTCTTCTGCTTCTGGTAAATCAAAAGGTAATCTCTCACATTCTGCTAGGGAGGAAATTAGAAAAATGATAAACCCTATAGGTTGACGCCACAAATTCCACCCCCAAAAACCATATTTTGACTGTGCCTCAATTATATCAACTGTACTTGAACTGTTAGATAATCATAGTCGGTGATAACATCACTGTCCCCATCGCTATTACAGAACCGTACGTGAGATTTTCACCTCATATGGCTCCTCGAGAATCACAAATAAATCTAAGGACCGGATCAGCATTCTTTATCTTGATATGTTCTAGATAGAGTAAAAATCTATTGAAAGGTCCCGAATTAGACCAATGGAATTCTGTCTACTATAATACTAATAAGTACTTCTGAATTGATCTCATCCTTTATTTTATCACTTTATTTAATAATAATTTTATTTTTGAGTAATAATGAAATCCTTAAATAAAATACTCCTTGTGTAAATATAAATCAAATATCCATAGATATTTCAACCCACAGTTTTCGATTACGAAAAAGAATTAGACATTACATTAGTTCATCAATCATGAGAAGAATTCTATCTCTATATATAGATATATAATAGAAAAAATAAAAAGATCTCTCTTTTTTTATTTCATTCTTTTTTTTTTTTCATTCCTACTCGTCTTTCTCAAAAGGGTATTGAAAAAAAAGTAAAGGATTATTTCGTTCCTAAGAGTTATTTCTTTAATTGGTGGATGGGAGCATACTCTGGATCGGAATCGTAGGGAGTACTACCTGATCATTTCTACCAACTTAAAGCCCCAATTAGTATTCCTTTTATGCAGAAATGTCCCTTTGGATAATTTACATAATCTCTATTACTAATCCTTTGTGTAATTTTGGTGTTTCTAACCATCCACTTATTTTTGCGGAATCACCCGTTATGGTAATACATGTATGTAAATACATACAAAGGATAGTGAGAACTCCATACAGCTGATCTTTTGCACCCGCTTCAAGCTATGATATGATGTCCAATCAACCAATCTTGGGGTAAACAGTCTCTACTGCTTATATTTACTTTTGCTTAATCCTGGTACATAGGAGGAAATGAGACTCGATCTTTTTACTGCAAACTTCTAAGCTGTTTTCTTTCACTCATATAACTATCTGATTTAGTTCGTCAACCAAAATGATAAACAAATAAATGAGGATATCTATTCAAACCTTTCCGAGAAATAAAGTAAAAAGAAATAGGAAAAGTTTATGTCTCAACGAATCACACGTAGAGATATTGATAATACACATAGAGTTAATGGTATTTCATAACTAATGGATTGAGCAGCAGCTCGTAAACCACCCAAAAAAGAATATTTATTATTTGATCCATATCCTGACATAAGTAGTCCAATGGGAGCAATACTTGAAATAGTGATCCATAAAAAAACACCAATATTGAGATCGGCTAGCACAAAGTGATAGCCAAAAGGAATTACCGAATAACTTAGTAGAATTGATATGACCGCTATGGATGGTCCGATACTGAATAAACTGGTATCTCCTCTAGATGGAATAATATTTTCTTTTAAAAGTAGTTTTGTCCCATCTGCTAGTGCTTGGAGAATTCCAAAAGGGCCGGCGTATTCAGGTCCAATACGTTGTTGTATCCCTGCAGATATTTCTCTTTCTAACCATACAATTACTAGTACACTTATTGTAATTCCCAATACAAGAGTCAAGATAGGGATAAGCATCCATATAATCCCATAGACTTCCTTTAAGGATTCCAATTTTGAAAACGAATTGATATCTTGTACTTCTGTTGTATCGATTATCATTTCAACGATCAACTTCTCCCATAATGATATCTATACTACCTAGTATCGTCATAATATCAGCCAATTTCATTCTTTTAACTAACTGAGGAAGAATTTGCAAATTGATAAAACCAGGTGGTCGGATTTTCCATCTCCAAGGAAAAACACTTTGATCTCCTATCAAAAAAATTCCCAACTCTCCCTTTGGTGCTTCGACTCTCACATAAAGTTCCTGTTTCGGTAATTCAAAAGTGGGCGAGGGTTTTTTACTAATGAATCTATATTCAAAATCATTCCATTCTGGATCGCTTACTCTATCAAAGCATCGGATTTCTAAATTCTCATAGGGCCCCCCTGGAATTCCTTCCAGAGCTTGTTGAATAATTTTTATAGATTCCGTCATTTCATTGATTCGTACTAAATAACGAGCTAATGAATCTCCTTCTTTTTGCCATTTTATTTCCCAATCAAATTCATCATAACACTCATAATTATCAATTTTACGAAGATCCCATTGTATTCCGGAAGCTCGTAGCATTGGTCCTGATAAACCCCAATTTATTGCTTCCTCTCCATTAATAATGCCCACTCCCTCAATTCGTTCTAAAAAAATAGGATTTCGCGTAATAAGTTTTTGATATTCAGAAATCCCTGTTAAAAAATAATCACAGAAATCCAAACATTTATCTATCCAGCCATGAGGTAGATCAACAGCCACTCCTCCGATACGAAAATAATTATGCATCATTCTCATACCAGTGGCAGCTTCGAATAAATCATATACTAATTCTCTTTCTTTAAAAATATAGAAGAAAGGGGTTTGTGCACCAATATCTGCCATAAAGGGACCAAGCCATAATAAATGAGAAGCTATACGACTCAACTCCAACATAATTACTCTGATATAGCTGGCTCTCTTTGGTACTTGAATATTTACTAATTGTTCTGGTGCATTTACGGTTATTGCTTCTGTGAACATAGTAGCTAAATAATCCCAACGTGTTACATAAGGCAGATACTGTATAATTGTTCGGTTTTCCGCAATTTTTTCCATCCCTCTGTGTAAATAACCCAATATTGGTTCACAGTCAATAACATCTTCACCATCTAGAGTAATGATGAGCCGAAGAACCCCATGCATGGATGGGTGGTGAGGACCCATATTTACTATCATGAGGTCTTTTCTGGTAGCTGGTACATTCATAGGTTTTTCCCCGATTAATTCTTCCATGAATTACTGAAAACAAAAATAAATTTATCCAAATTCAAGACATAAGAAATCAAATAATTAAGGTTCTTCAAATTAGTAAGTTTTTAGTTCCCGAATATCCAACCGACCAATTAATTCTTTATAACGTACTCTATTTTTCTTTGACAAATAAGCCAGTAATCGTTGACGTTTTCCCAGAATTTTACGTAGACCTCGCTGAGATAAATAGTCTTTTCTGTGCAATTCTAAATGTGAAGTAAGTCTTCGTATCTTATTGGTGAAACTAAAAACTTGAAATTCAACAGACCCCTGTTCTTTTTCTTCTTGCAAAAAAACTGAACTGAATGCATTTTTTACCATAAAACTCAAAACTTTCTCCCTTTTTATTTTTTTGTTTAAAGATCTACATTTTACCAATCAGAAATAAAAAAATTATAATAATGCTAACCCCTTTAATCGGGTATACTTAATTAAATTATGGACTCCTAATTTTATCAAATCATTTTTTTATCAAATAAAATGAGTCAATGATCAATCTAATTTTCAATTTAAGCCGTATAGAAATATAAAAGAAAAGGACAGCACTTATAAAAGATAATAGGTTTTAGAGCTAAAAAGAAAAATAAAAAGATTTCGTTGAGTTATTTATAGATCTAATTGATACGTCAACGTTATTAAATTAGTATCATGTATAAGAATGAAATGTAAGATAGCACATGTGTATATATGCGGTTGCTTTCATATATTAGATATGATACAGGATATATAGATAAAATCGATCACCCTCTTTCATTGTGGATACATATGTATCCTTACCATATTGAAATGGCTGCCATTAGTGGTATCAAACCAATAGCGATTCATACAAGCTAAATCTTCTAATTGATAGGTTGGCCAAAGAAATAATTTTATGAATTTATTTTTCTCTATCTCAAGAGTTGTGCTTTTATCCAAAAATTGATCGCAGTTTTTTACGTTTTTCCCATTGCAAAATACTCGATTTCTATCGCGACCGTTCCCATTTCGGGAATCCAAACAAATTCGAATTCTAAACTCTCTACGACGTCTAAGTGATAAAATATTTTCAGGAACGGGCAAAACATAATGATTTTTGTTTTGATTTTCGGTTATTTTTTGATGTCTTGCAATGGATTTATCAATATATATTTTTTCTTGGTTTTCTTGATTAGTTTTGTCCTTACTCTTATGAACGAATGAAATACTTATGATTTGATACATAAGAAATTTTCCATCCTTTGGAACAGACAGACGCACCGGTTCAATAATAAATATACTCTTTCTCATTAATTCTGTAAGAGTTAAATCTTTCTGAATCAGCATTATATCCAGACCCATTTCTCCTCGTTGAATAGAGGATAGAGCGATTTCTCTTGGGTTTATCAATCTAAGCAGGAAACAATATACCTTGATATTATTGAGCATTCTTTGATTTAAAGAATCATCCCATCTCAATTGAAAAAGCAAATATCTTTTTAGAAATAAATGGAGTTCTGCTTCTGTATTGCTTTGGTATTCTTTTTTCTTTCTACGTTTTTTTATGTCTGATCCCACCCCATAATTTGCTTCAAGATCTTTTTCTTGAACGGATCCGTGATTCCTTCGGTTTTGTGCATCTGATCGAGGATTCCCTCGAGTTGGAGATTCTTTTTCTTTTTTCTTTCTATTTTCTAATTCAAGATAGTTTGTTTTATTCAATGAAAGATCCTTTTTTTGATTTTCATTGATATTTTTAGTTGCACTAATAGTTACATCTCCATTAAAATTTAAAAGAAGTAATTTGATGGGTATGAACCAGGGTTTCATTTTATATGAATTATAAAGGAGTATAAATTCTGGGAAGAACCACAGTTTAAGATTCGATATGGGACGATTTCGTATTTGTTCATTCATTCCCATCCAATCAAACCTTTTTTTATTGGAAGGCTTTATTTGTTGATGAATCGTCAGACCTTTCTTCTCTATTTTTTTGCCATTAATAGTCTTAGTCTTTTTATGACTATTGATCCAGGTCTCAATATCGCCCGTATTTCTAAGACAAAAATAGATTATTTTCCAATCCCCATATTTTATATCCGGATTTTTATCCATATCCACAATACCATTTTTTCCTAGATAATTATTGCTAAGAATATCTCCCATTCCATCAAATAATTTGTATTTCCTTGTGTTGTAATTAGAAGAAATCCCTTGGTGATTGTTTACTTGTAATGGTGATACATAAATAGATGAGTTCTTTGTATCTTCATAAGATATAGAATAAGATATAGATTTATATGATAAAAGATCATATCCATAGTTTTTTTTATTTGGTAATTTATAATAATTTTCTTTTTTATAATAAATTACTTGGTCTTTTTCATAAGAATCCCCTTTGTTTAAATCTTTATTTTGGGCCATCCAATCTTGATTAACTTTATTTCGCCATTTTCCTGGTACTAATTTAGACCATCTAATTTTAGATAAATTATATTGATAATGACCCCTTAACCCTGTTTTCCATTGATTTATTCCAAAATTTTGAATTTTTTTATTTTGGAATTCGGAATGCAATATTCCTTGGGCTCCAAAATAATCTTTTATTTCATTTGTAAGAAAAAGGGATGTTCCATTATATTGAAGGACAAATCGTAACTTATCCAAGTTTTTAACTTGGATTTGTGATAATTTGTAACAGACATATGCTTGTGACAAAGAGGGTAAGTTCTGTGAATTCTTACTAAGATTAGAAAGGGACTTTCTAAAGTTAATTGTATTTTGATTTGTTTTATCAATACCTTCTTGATTGGTTTTAATATTGGAAATGTATTTACTCATATATATATATTTTGATTCAAGAAAAAGTGGTGTATTGATCTGAAGAATATTAATAATAAATAAGAAGATATATATATATATCTTTTCAAAGAAAAATTTTATAAAAAAAATGGATTTACGGATTAATCGAATATTTCTTCTTTTAAACACCGGCCCGCAAATTTTTGGCGATTCAAATCTTTCAGCATCATTACTTTTTTTGTTTTTCTTGTCTTTTAGAATTTTTCCTATTTGAGTTCTGATTCGATTTGTTCTATCAGTTCGATCTTTTATTTTTTTTTCGTTAAATGAATAAAATGTCCAATCGAGAGATTTAATTTGATTGGACGATTCATCAATAATACTATTACTCATTCTCGAATCTTTTTCTTTTTTAGTTTTATTCGATCCAGATACTTCTTTCAACCCCAAAAATCGAGTTGGATTTATTTTTAATAGTTCTTTAATTATTCTTTGTATAAAGATAATGTTTTTTATAATCCATGTCCTTATTTCTTTTGATATTATTAGAACGAAGTTTGTTCTTTCTATTAGAATTCGAAAACAATTAGTTTTCCATTTCAGAATTTTTTTTCGTAGTTTTTTAAAAATAGAGTCAAAAAATGAAGATCTTTTTCGTGGAGAACCAAAAGGTAGTTCAGCTTCCATTCCCAAAACTGTTAAAAAACAAAAATCATCGTTTTTTTTATCTTTTTTTTTTTTTAGATCTCTATAAGGGGGGGCTAGTTTAGATCTGTGCCAAGGTTTCAAATGGAAAGGAAATAATATTTTTATTTGAATACCATCTATTAACCAGTTTTTTGGAAATTCTGTTTCCGATAATTGAACACCACTATAGGTGCATTTAACATGCATTTCCCTCTTCCAACCCTTTAAATCCTCGGACCACTCGGGAAATTGAAATAATAGCATACGACCCATATTTTTAGCTATTATCAATGACGGTAATATAATATATCTTCTAAGAATTGATTGTGTTACTAAGATTGAACCTCTTATTATTTGAGCAAATATAACGCTATCCCAGGCTTCCGCTATTTCTATTCGTGCTTGATCTTCTAGTCTGTCCGTTGCTCTTTTGTCCGTTTCTTTTTTCTCTTGTTCGGTTGTATCTTCTTTCCCATAATCCGAAATTTCAAATTCTGTATTTTTACCCATCCTATTTAGAATTAGAAAAATAAAATTAATAAGTTCGGAGATATCAAACAAAAAAAGAGGGGGGTTGTTTATTCTGTCAAAAAAAAACGGGGAATGTACATTTGCTTGAAACAATTCAAAAATTGCTATTTTACGTCTTTGAGCGCGCATGGATCCTTTTATTATGTCTCGACGAAAATCTGATTGTTGAGAATAATGTATTAAAGCGACTTCGTCTGTTGGATCAGAATTATTAGTATCTGGGGTAGTAGTATAAGTATCGGGATTTTGCTGATTATCAGTAAAAATGACTACACGTTTAGCTTTTCTTGAACGAATCTGATGATCCTCCTCCGCGTCTTCTTCATTTTGTCTCTCTTGCTGTTCTAACTCGTCAATTAATTCGTATGACCATCGAGGTATTTTTTTACTTATTTCGTTTATTTCTATTTCAAGATCTTTGTTTCTCCATAATATTGATTTTACAGCAAATTCACTAATAAAATTCAAGAAATTACCAATTTCCGTTGATATTGATTTTCGATCAAATGCAGCTATTCTTTTTTCAAATTCTCGATAACTAGTAGCAATAAGGATCTCGTGGATCTTATTTATCCAAAGAGTTCCGATGGAATTTCCGATGGGAATTTGATTTATGATTGAAGGGGAAAAAACAAAATGGATTATTCCACGATAAGGCCCGTTCGAGAAAGGATCATACTTTTTAGGCAAGTATTCTTTTTTAGTTTCATCATTACACAATCTAGTTTTTTTTTCGAGTACTACATCCAGAGGAAGAGATCCCTTATCTATAGCCTCTATTCGACTTATAAACTCGTTGCTGAGCTTGTTTTCGTTTTGTTCATTCGTATAAACCCACTGATTATCTAGTTCATAAGAGGAAGGGTTTTCGTTTGTGTACAAAGCCATCTTTCTTTGTATCATTTCCAAAAAAGTGGATAAACTCGGTGTATACATAAAAGAGATTCTTTGTTTTCCATCACTTCGACATGTGTAAAAAAAATATTGTGACATTTCATTTCTTACAGCATTTTCAAATCGCTCATTTTTTATATACCGCAATGGCAATGGACGAGTCCATCGTTTATAGTCGAAAAGACCGATCACAAGAAGTTTTTCAAACCAGAAGAAAGGATCTTCTTTGTTTTTAAGGATTTCTAACTTCGAATTTTCGTGATTCCCATCCAGATCAGAAGTTTCATAAACTCGGCTATTTTTATAGAATGTCTCTTTAAAGTGAAAGTGGAATTCATCCTTTGTTTTTTCCGTTCCATTCACTCGGATCTCTTCCGTTTCATCGATTTTGTCCGGATCCTCCTTTTCTTCCGAAAAAAGGGAAGGAGAAGGATCTTCTTCGGTGGATCCCTCTTGTTCCTCTTTAGTCCCGGAAGTTGGTTCTATTTCTACATCTGTTTCTTCCTCGCTTTCCCCCCTTTCTTCCGTTTCTGAGGTTTCTTTCAGTTTCTTAGTAACGCT